GCTAGCGTAGCTTAATTAAAGCATAACACTGAAGATGTTAAGATGGGCCCTAGAAAGCCCCGCCCGCACAAAGGCTTGGTCCTGACTTTACTATCAACTTTAGCCAAATTTACACATGCAAGTATCCGCCCCCCTGTGAGAATGCCCTACAGCTCCCTGCCCGGGAGCAAGGAGCTGGTATCAGGCACACATCTGTAAGCCCATGACACCTTGCTTAGCCACACCCTCAAGGGAACTCAGCAGTGATAAACATTAAGCCATAAGTGAAAACTTGACTCAGTTAAAGCTAAGAGGGCCGGTAAAACTCGTGCCAGCCACCGCGGCTATACGAGAGACCCAAGTTGATACCACCCGGCGTAAAGAGTGGTTATGGAAAATAAAGACTAAAGCCGCACACCTTCAAAGCTGTTATACGCATCCGAAGGCTAGAAGATCAACCACGAAGGTAGCTTTACAACCCCTGACCCCACGAAAGCTCTGGCACAAACTGGGATTAGATACCCCACTATGCCTAGCCCTAAACCTTGGTAACATATCACATACCCTACCCGCCTGGGAACTACGAGCACCAGCTTAAAACCCAAAGGACTTGGCGGTGCTTTAGACCCCCCTAGAGGAGCCTGTTCTAGAACCGATAACCCCCGTTCAACCTCACCCTTCCTTGTTTATCCCGCCTATATACCGCCGTCGTCAGCTTACCCTGTGAAGGCCTAAAAGTAAGCACAACTGGCACAACCCAAAACGTCAGGTCGAGGTGTAGCGCATGGAGGGGGAAGAAATGGGCTACATTCCCTATGTTAGGGAACACGAACGGCGCACTGAAACACGCGCCTGAAGGAGGATTTAGTAGTAAGCGGAAAATAGCGTGTTCCACTGAAATCGGCCCTGAAGCGCGCACACACCGCCCGTCACTCTCCCCAAGCCTATCACTTTAAATAATTAAAAACCCAAAAATCGCGGAGGGGAGGCAAGTCGTAACATGGTAAGGGTACCGGAAGGTGCACTTGGTAATATCAGAGTGTAGTTAAAATAGAATAACACTTCCCTTACACTGAAGAGACACCCGTGCAAATCGGATCACCCTGACGCCCAACAGCTAGCCCACAAACACAACTACAACCAACCATTATTTATAACCCCAAATGCACGAGTGTTTTAATTAAACAAACCATTTTTCCCCTTTAGTATGGGCGACAGAAAAAGGACTTAGGAGCAATAGAGAAAGTACCGCAAGGGATCGCTGAAAGAGAAATGAAATAACCCAGTGAAGCTAAGTAAAGCAGAGATTTATTCTCGTACCTTTTGCATCATGATTTAGCCAGCGTGACCCAAGCAAAGAGTGCTTTAGTTTGACACCCCGAAACTAGGGGAGCTACTCCAAGACAGCCTATTTATAGGGCGAACCCGTCTCTGTGGCAAAAGAGTGGAATGAGCTTTGAGTAGAGGTGATAAACCTACCGAACCTAGTTATAGCTGGTTGCCCGAGAAATGGATAGAAGTTCAGCCTCTCAGATTCTTTATTCACCTCAGTATTACCCCACCTGATACCACAAGAAGCTGTGAGAGTTATTCAAAGGGGGTACAGCCCCTTTGAAACAAGATACAACTTTTCCGGGAGGAAAAAGATCATAATTAAATAAAGGTAAGTATTTGGGTGGGCCTAAAAGCAGCCATCCCAATAGAAAGCGTTATAGCTCAAATACATCACTACCCCTCTCTATCCTGATAGTTAATTCTTACTCCCCCCTTCCCTACCGGGCCATCCCATGCATACATGGGAGGGACCCTGCTAATATGAGTAATAAGAGAGCCAAGCCTCTCTCCTTGCACACATGTAATTCGGAACGAACCCGCACCGAGCATTAACGACCCCAAACGAAGAGGGACCTGAACAACAACCCAAACAACCAGAAAAAAATTCAAACATAAACCGTTAACCCTACACAGGTGTGCACCTCAGGAAAGACTAAAAGAAAGAGAAGGAACTCGGCAAACAAATCAAGCCTCGCCTGTTTACCAAAAACATCGCCTCTTGCAAAGCTAAAGAATAAGAGGTCCCGCCTGCCCTGTGACTATTAGTTTAACGGCCGCGGTATTTTGACCGTGCAAAGGTAGCGCAATCACTTGTCTTTTAAATGAAGACCTGTATGAATGGCACAACGAGGGCTTAACTGTCTCCTCTTTCAAGTCAATGAAATTGATCTCCCCGTGCAGAAGCGGGGATATAAACATAAGACGAGAAGACCCTATGGAGCTTTAGACACCAAAGAAGATCCTGTCAAGTAACCCCTTATAAGGGCCTAAACTAATGGAATCCTTCCCTAATGTCTTTGGTTGGGGCGACCGCGGGGAAACAAAAAACCCCCACGTGGAAAGGGAGCACCCCCTCCTACAACTAAGAGCCGCAGCTCTAATTAACAGAATATCTGACCAATAAGATCCGGCAATGCCGATCAACGGACCGAGTTACCCTAGGGATAACAGCGCAATCCCCTTTTAGAGCCCATATCGACAAGGGGGTTTACGACCTCGATGTTGGATCAGGACATCCTAATGGTGCAGCCGCTATTAAGGGTCCGTTTGTTCAACGGTTAAAGTCCTACGTGATCTGAGTTCAGACCGGAGTAATCCAGGTCAGTTTCTATCTATGGTGTGCTCTTTTCTAGTACGAAAGGACCGAAAAGAAGAGGCCCCTGCTCTAAGCAAGCCTCACCCCCACCTAGTGAAGACAACTAAAGTAGGCAAGAGGACACACCCCCAATGCCTGAGAGAACGGCATGTTGGGGTGGCAGAGCCCGGTGAATGCAAAAGACCTAAGCCCTTTTTACAGAGGTTCAAGTCCTCTCCTTAACTATGATTTCAGTCCTTATTACCCATATTCTTAACCCCTTAGCCTTCATTGTACCCGTCCTCTTAGCCGTCGCCTTCCTCACGCTTCTAGAACGTAAAGTGCTAGGCTATATACAACTACGAAAGGGACCAAATATTGTAGGACCTTATGGACTGTTACAGCCTATCGCCGATGGTGTAAAGCTCTTTATTAAGGAGCCCGTTCGCCCCTCCACTTCCTCCCCCGTGCTTTTCCTCCTAGCCCCCCTACTAGCACTCACGCTTGCCTTAACCCTTTGAGCCCCCATGCCTCTCCCGTACCCAGTCATTGATTTGAACCTTGGGATTCTATTTATTTTGGCCCTGTCAAGCCTCGCTGTCTACTCCATTCTAGGCTCAGGCTGAGCATCAAATTCAAAATATGCCCTCATCGGAGCCCTCCGGGCTGTAGCCCAGACCATTTCGTATGAGGTTAGTCTGGGCCTTATCCTATTAAGTACTATTATTTTTACAGGAGGTTTTACCCTACAGACCTTCAACATTGCCCAAGAAAGCGTCTGAATGTTACTCCCAGCTTGACCACTAGCCGCAATATGGTATATTTCAACCCTTGCAGAGACAAACCGTGCACCTTTTGACCTTACTGAAGGCGAATCAGAGCTAGTATCTGGCTTCAATGTCGAATATGCAGGTGGCCCATTCGCCCTATTTTTCTTAGCCGAATATGCTAATATTCTGCTTATGAATACACTTTCCGCCACCCTCTTCCTAGGGGCCTCTCATTTTCCAATACTACCTGAACTTACCGCGGTGAACCTAATAACCAAAGCGGCCCTTCTGTCTGTCTTATTTTTATGAGTTCGAGCCTCTTACCCACGATTCCGCTACGATCAGCTCATACATCTAATTTGAAAAAACTTCCTCCCACTTACACTGGCCCTGGTTATCTGACACCTGGCCCTCCCCATTGCATTTGCTGGCTTGCCACCCCAGCTATAGATAAGAAGCCGTGCCTGAAGTAAAGGGCCACTTTGATAGAGTGACTTATGGGGGTTCAAATCCCCCCCGCTTCTTAGAAAAGGGGGACTCGAACCCCGCCTAAGGAGAGCAAAACTCCTGGTGCTCCCACTACACTATTTCCTAGTAAAGTCAGCTAATTCTAAGCTCTTGGTCCCATACCCCAAACACGAAGGTTAAAATCCCTCCTTTGCTAATGAACCCCTACATCTTAACCGCCCTGCTATTTGGTATTGGTTTAGGCACTACTACCACCTTCGCAAGCTCCCACTGACTACTCGCCTGAATGGGCCTGGAAATAAATACTCTTGCCATCATTCCTCTAATAGCTCAACACCATCACCCCCGAGCAGTTGAAGCAGCCACTAAATATTTCTTGATTCAAGCTGCCGGAGCAGCTATACTACTCTTTGCCAGCACCACCAATGCTTGATTAACTGGACAATGAGACCTTTTACAAATTGCCCACCCTTTCCCAACTGCTCTTGTCACTTTGGCCCTCGCACTAAAAGTGGGGCTTGCACCTGTACACTCGTGACTACCTGAGGTACTTCAAGGCCTAGACCTAACCACAGGACTTATTTTGTCGACCTGACAAAAACTTGCCCCATTTGCCTTGCTAGTCCAGACCCCATGTGCCAACACCACCCTTTTAATTGTCCTCGGACTCACCTCAACCATTGTAGGAGGCTGAGGGGGTCTGAACCAAACCCAGCTTCGCAAAATTCTTGCCTACTCCTCCATCGCACACCTCGGCTGGATAGTAATTGTGCTACAATTCTCCCCCTCCTTAACTATTTTAACACTATTCACATATTTTATTATAACGTTTTCAACATTTCTTATGTTTAAACTTAATAAGGCAACCAGCATTAATGCTCTGGCAACCTCGTGGACAAAGACCCCCGCCCTAACCGCCCTTGCACCCCTTATATTATTATCCTTAGGAGGCCTCCCCCCACTTACAGGGTTTATGCCAAAATGACTTATTCTTCAAGAACTTACTAAACAAGACCTTGCCCCCGCCGCAACACTGGCAGCAATAACCGCCCTCCTTAGCCTGTATTTTTATCTGCGGCTGTCATACGCGATAACACTAACTATTTCGCCCAATAACCTGACCGCAATCTCCCCATGACGCCTCCCCTCCTTGCAACTAACACTGCCACTTGCTACCTCAGCCATAGCTACGCTGCTGCTTCTACCCCTAACACCCGCCGCAATAGCACTAATAACCCTTTAAGGGACTTAGGTTAAAACAAGACCAAGGGCCTTCAAAGCCCTAAGTGAGGGTGGAAGTCCCCCAGTCCCTGATAAGGCTTGCGGGACACTACCCCACATCTCCTGTATGCAAAACAGGTACTTTAATTAAGCTAAAGCCTTACTAGAAGGGCAGGCCTCGATCCTGCAAGATTTTAGTTAACAGCTAAGCGCTCAAACCAGCGAGCATCCATCTATATTTTCCCCCGCCTAGGGGGCGGGCGGAGGCGGGGGAAAGTCCCGGCAGACGACTAACCTGCATCTTCAGATTTGCAATCTGATATGTATAACACCTCAAGACTTCTGGTAAGAAGAGGACTCAAACCTCTGTTTGTGGGACTACAATCCATCGCTTAAAAACTCAGCCATCCTACCTGTGGCCATCACACGTTGATTTTTCTCCACTAATCACAAAGACATCGGCACCCTTTATCTAGTATTTGGTGCCTGAGCCGGTATAGTAGGCACAGCCCTCAGCCTACTCATTCGAGCAGAACTAAGCCAACCGGGCGCTCTCCTTGGAGACGACCAAATTTATAATGTAATCGTTACAGCACATGCCTTCGTAATGATTTTCTTTATAGTAATGCCAATTATAATTGGAGGTTTTGGAAACTGATTAATTCCGCTAATGATTGGAGCCCCAGATATAGCATTTCCTCGTATAAATAACATAAGTTTCTGACTTCTACCCCCTTCTTTCCTACTACTACTCGCCTCTTCTGGGGTAGAAGCGGGAGCCGGAACCGGATGAACAGTGTACCCGCCCCTGGCTGGTAATTTAGCCCACGCAGGAGCATCAGTCGACCTGACAATCTTTTCACTTCACCTAGCAGGTATTTCCTCAATCCTCGGGGCAATTAATTTTATTACCACAATTATTAATATGAAGCCACCAGCCATCTCTCAATACCAGACACCCCTGTTTGTGTGAGCCGTCCTAATTACCGCTGTTCTTCTCCTCCTATCTCTGCCAGTTCTTGCTGCCGGCATCACAATACTCCTTACCGACCGAAATCTTAATACCACCTTCTTTGACCCGGCGGGAGGGGGGGACCCAATCCTTTACCAGCACTTATTCTGGTTTTTTGGACACCCCGAAGTATATATTCTTATTCTGCCTGGCTTTGGTATGATTTCACATATCGTCGCCTATTACTCTGGCAAAAAAGAACCCTTTGGCTATATAGGTATAGTGTGAGCAATAATGGCTATTGGCCTCCTAGGCTTTATTGTTTGAGCTCATCACATATTTACAGTTGGTATGGACGTAGACACGCGTGCTTATTTTACATCTGCCACAATAATCATCGCAATTCCCACCGGTGTTAAAGTATTTAGCTGACTTGCAACCCTACATGGGGGCTCTATTAAATGAGAGACACCCCTTTTATGGGCCCTTGGCTTTATCTTCCTGTTTACAGTAGGGGGGCTTACAGGCATTGTTCTGGCCAACTCATCTCTAGATATTGTACTCCACGATACCTATTATGTAGTAGCCCACTTCCACTACGTACTATCTATAGGAGCCGTATTTGCCATTGTCGCCGCCTTCGTACACTGATTCCCGCTATTCTCAGGCTACACGCTTCACAGCACTTGAACAAAAATCCACTTCGGTATTATGTTCTTAGGGGTAAACTTAACCTTCTTCCCACAACACTTCCTTGGATTAGCCGGGATGCCCCGACGATACTCCGACTACCCTGACGCCTACACCCTATGAAACACAGTCTCCTCAATTGGGTCACTTATTTCCCTAGTGGCTGTTATCATGTTCTTATTTATTATTTGAGAGGCATTCGCCGCCAAACGTGAAGTTCTAGCAACAGATTTAACAACAACCAATGTAGAATGACTACATGGCTGCCCTCCCCCATACCACACATTCGAGGAGCCTGCCTTTGTACAAGTACAAGCAGACTAACGAGAAAGGGAGGAGTCGAACCCCCATAGGTCGGTTTCAAGCCGACCACATAACCGCTCTGCCACTTTCTTTATAAGACACTAGTAAAAGAGTACATTACACCGCCTTGTCAAGGCGGAAGTGCGGGTTAGACCCCCGCGTGTCTTGCTTTTAATGGCCCATCCGTCACAACTTGGATTTCAAGATGCAGCTTCACCTGTTATAGAAGAACTTCTTCATTTTCACGACCATGCTTTAATAATCGTCTTCCTGATTAGCACACTAGTGCTTTATATTATTCTTGCTATAGTTACCACTAAATTAACGAACAAATATATTCTAGATTCACAAGAGATTGAAATTATCTGAACAATTCTCCCAGCTATCATTTTAATTCTGATTGCACTCCCCTCCCTTCGCATCCTCTATCTTATAGATGAAATTAACAACCCTTTATTAACAATTAAAGCCGTTGGCCACCAATGATACTGAAGCTATGAATATACTGACTACGAAGATCTTGGCTTTGACTCATATATAATTCCCACCCAAGACCTAACCCCTGGACAATTCCGCCTATTAGAAGCCGACCATCGCATGGTTATTCCAGTTGAGTCCCCCATCCGAGTTTTAGTTTCTGCAGACGATGTACTACACTCATGAGCAGTACCAGCCCTCGGGGTAAAAATGGACGCAGTCCCAGGCCGCCTAAACCAAACAGCCTTCATCGCATCCCGACCAGGCGTATTCTACGGACAATGCTCTGAGATCTGCGGAGCAAATCACAGCTTTATACCTATTGTAGTGGAAGCAGTTCCCCTAGAACACTTTGAAAACTGATCATCTCGAATACTTGAAGACGCCTCGCTAGGAAGCTAAATAGGGTATAGCGTTAGCCTTTTAAGCTAAAGATTGGTGGCTCCCAACCACCCCTAACGACATGCCCCAACTCAACCCCGCACCTTGATTTGCTATTTTAGTCTTCTCGTGAATGGTCTTCCTGGCCATTATTCCCGCTAAAGTTACAGCCCACACCTTCCCAAACACCCCTACTCTGCAAAGCGCAGAAAAAGCCAAAACAGACCCCTGAACTTGACCATGACACTAAGCTTTTTTGACCAGTTTATAAGCCCCACTTATCTAGGGATTCCATTAATAGCCCTTGCCCTTACCCTACCCTGACTTCTTTACCCCACACCTACAACTCGATGATTAAATAACCGATTCCTCGCACTTCAAGGTTGATTTATTAACCGTTTTACCCAACAGCTCCTCCTTCCTTTAAATATTGGGGGTCATAAGTGAGCTGCCCTCTTAACCTCATTAATGATCTTTTTAATTACCCTAAATATACTAGGACTTCTTCCCTACACTTTTACCCCTACTACCCAATTGTCACTAAATCTAGGGCTTGCGGTACCTCTCTGATTAGCAACTGTCATTATTGGCATGCGAAACCAACCAACCCATGCCCTAGGACATCTCCTACCAGAGGGCACACCCGGCCCCCTTATCCCCGTCCTTATCGTTATCGAAACAATTAGCCTCTTTATTCGCCCCCTTGCCCTAGGAGTACGACTAACAGCCAATTTAACAGCTGGCCACCTCTTAATTCAACTAATTGCTACAGGCGCCTTCGTACTTCTCCCCTTAATACCAACCGTAGCAATCATCACAACAACAGTATTGGTCCTCCTTACCCTATTAGAAGTTGCTGTAGCAATAATTCAAGCCTACGTCTTCGTTCTCCTACTAACACTATATCTACAAGAAAACGTCTAATGGCCCATCAAGCACACCCTTACCACATAGTTGACCCCAGCCCTTGACCCCTAACAGGGGCAATTGCTGCCCTACTGATAACATCAGGCCTCGCGACCTGATTTCATTTTCGCTCAACAACCTTAATAACCCTAGGAACAGCTCTACTACTTCTTACAATATATCAATGATGACGAGACATCGTACGAGAAGGCACATTCCAGGGACACCATACGCCCCCCGTACAAAAAGGTCTTCGATACGGTATAATTCTTTTCATTACCTCCGAAGTATTTTTTTTCCTAGGCTTCTTCTGAGCCTTTTACCACGCTAGCCTCGCCCCCACTCCTGAGCTAGGGGGCTGCTGACCTCCTACGGGCATTACAACTCTTGACCCATTTGAAGTCCCCCTCCTTAATACAGCTGTTCTACTTGCTTCGGGGGTAACGGTTACCTGAGCCCACCACAGCATTATGGAGGGTGAACGAAAACAGACCATTCAATCACTAGCCTTAACTATTCTTCTAGGCTTTTATTTTACATTTCTTCAGGGCCTAGAATACTATGAAGCCCCCTTTACAATTGCAGATGGCGTATACGGCTCTACCTTTTTCGTAGCCACTGGGTTCCACGGACTACACGTTATTATTGGCTCCACATTTTTAGCTGTTTGCCTCCTACGACAAATCCAATACCACTTTACATCCGAGCACCACTTCGGGTTCGAAGCAGCTGCCTGATACTGACATTTCGTAGACGTTGTGTGATTATTCCTATATATCTCTATCTACTGATGAGGCTCTTAATCTTTCTAGTATTAAAACTAGTATAAGTGACTTCCAATCACCCGGTCTTGGTTAAAATCCAAGGAAAGATAATGAACGTAGCAATAGCTGTAATTACCATCACTATTTTACTTTCCATAGTCCTGGCCATTGTATCCTTCTGACTTCCCCAAATGACCCCCGACCACGAAAAGCTCTCCCCTTATGAATGTGGTTTCGACCCTTTAGGATCAGCCCGCCTACCATTTTCCCTCCGCTTCTTCCTAGTCGCCATTCTTTTCCTCCTTTTCGATTTAGAAATTGCCCTTCTCCTCCCGCTCCCATGAGGGGACCAATTAACTTCCCCCTTACTGACACTCTTCTGAGCCGTCGCCGTGCTTATTCTTCTCACCCTTGGCTTAGTTTACGAGTGAGTTCAAGGAGGCTTGGAATGAGCCGAATAGCCAATTAGTTTAAGAAAAATATTTGATTTCGGCTCAAAAGCTTATGGTTAAAGTCCATAATTGTCTAATGACTCCCGCTCACTTCGCTTTCTCATCGGCCTTTACCCTAGGACTGACAGGCCTAGCATTCCATCGAACCCACCTCCTCTCCGCTCTTTTATGCTTAGAAGGGATGATGCTCTCTTTATTTATTGGACTTTCGATTTGAACCCTTCAACTGGGCTCCACAAGTTTCTCTGCGGCTCCTATACTTCTATTGGCTTTTTCAGCTTGTGAAGCAAGCGCAGGGCTTGCCCTCCTGGTAGCCACAGCTCGCACACATGGTTCAGATCGCCTTCAAACCTTAAACCTCTTACAATGCTAAAAATACTAATTCCCACCCTAATGCTTCTTCCCACAGCCTGGCTTGCCCCTGCCAAGTGATTATGACCTATTACCCTCTCCCACAGCCTAATCATTGCATTGGCCAGCCTCACTTGACTAAAAAATACATCCGAAACAGGCTGATCTTGCCTCACGCCCTTCATAGCCACAGATCCCCTCTCGACACCCCTCCTTGTCCTTACCTGTTGACTACTCCCTCTTATAATTTTGGCAAGCCAAAGCCACACAGCACTCGAACCTGTTAACCGCCAACGGACATACATTAGCCTATTAACATCTCTGCAAGTATTCCTTATTATAGCATTTGGTGCCACTGAACTCCTTATATTTTATGTCATGTTTGAAGCCACTCTCATCCCCACATTAATTATTATTACTCGGTGGGGTAACCAAGCAGAACGCCTTAATGCAGGAGTATATTTTTTATTTTATACCCTGGCAGGCTCTCTCCCGTTACTAGTTGCCCTCTTGCTTCTTCAAAAGGATACGGGCTCCCTCTCCCTCTTAACCATCCAGTATACTAACTCCACCCCTCTTTCATCTTATGCTGACAAGCTTTGATGAGCGGGCTGCCTAATTGCATTTTTAGTAAAAATACCCCTATATGGAGCACATCTCTGGCTACCAAAAGCACATGTAGAAGCTCCAGTTGCAGGCTCAATGGTTCTAGCTGCAGTTCTTCTAAAACTAGGGGGCTACGGCATGATCCGAATAATAGTCATATTGGAACCTCTCACCAAGGAATTAAGTTATCCCTTTATTGTCCTTGCCCTCTGAGGTGTAATTATAACTGGCTCCACCTGCCTTCGCCAAACAGATCTTAAGTCCCTCATCGCCTATTCATCCGTAAGCCATATGGGCCTGGTCGTTGGAGGTATTCTTATCCAGACACCTTGAGGCCTTGCCGGAGCCGTAATCCTTATGATTGCACACGGCCTAACGTCCTCGGCCCTCTTCTGCTTAGCCAACACAAATTATGAACGCCTCCATAGCCGGACAATACTATTAGCCCGAGGATTACAGATAGTACTTCCACTCATAGCAACATGATGATTCATTGCCAGCCTCGCAAACTTAGCCCTTCCCCCTCTGCCCAACCTCATGGGGGAACTTTTAATTATTACCTCATTATTTGGTTGATCATGATGAACCCTCATACTTACAGGGGCAGGGACCCTTATTACCGCGAGCTATTCACTTTATATGTTCCTCATGACCCAACGAGGTCCCCTCCCAGCACATATTATTAGCCTTAACCCCTCCTATACCCGGGAGCACCTAGTTATAGCCCTTCATCTCCTCCCCCTGCTTCTACTTGTTTTAAAGCCCGAATTAGTATGAGGCTGAACCACCTGTAGATATAGTTTAACAAAAATATTAGATTGTGATTCTAAAGACAGAGGTTAAAATCCCCTTATCCACCGAGAGAGGCTCGCCAGCAACGAAGACTGCTAATCTCCGTGACCTTGGTTGGACCCCAGGGCTCACTCGGCCTGCTCCTAAAGGATAACAGCTCATCCATTGGTCTTAGGAACCAAAAACTCTTGGTGCAAATCCAAGTAGCAGCTATGCACTCCTCATCACTTATTATATCATCCAGCTTAATCATTATTTTTTTACTATTAGCATATCCTATCTTTACAACCCTAGAGCCTCGCCCTCGAAACCCCGACTGGGCAGTCTCCCATGTTAAGACAGCAGTCGCCCTGGCCTTCTTCGTTAGCCTAATCCCCCTATTCCTTTTTCTTAACGAGGGCGCAGAAGCAATCATCACCTCATGAAATTGAGTGAATACACTAACCTTCGACGTGAACATTAGCTTCAAATTTGATCACTATTCAGTTATCTTTGTCCCCATTGCCCTCTACGTCACTTGATCTATTCTAGAGTTTGCATCATGATATATACACGCAGACCCATATATGAACCGATTCTTTAAATACCTCCTAATTTTCCTTATTGCCATAATTATCCTTGTCACAGCAAACAATCTGTTCCAACTTTTCATTGGTTGGGAAGGAGTAGGCATTATATCATTTCTACTCATTGGTTGATGATACGGACGAGCGGATGCAAACACAGCGGCCCTTCAGGCCGTTGTGTATAATCGGGTTGGAGATATTGGACTGCTATTTACAATAGCATGAATAGCAACCAACGCTAACTCCTGGGAGTTACAACAGATTATTGTAGCAACGAAAGACATAGATCTCACCCTACCACTACTAGGCCTGATTATTGCCGCTACAGGCAAGTCGGCCCAATTTGGTCTTCACCCTTGACTCCCCTCTGCCATGGAGGGTCCTACACCGGTCTCTGCCCTACTGCATTCAAGCACCATGGTCGTTGCCGGCATTTTTCTTCTAGTACGAACAAGTCCGCTCCTGGAAAATAATGAAACTGCCCTTACCACCTGCCTATGCCTAGGTGCCCTAACAACGCTATTTACAGCCACCTGTGCCCTAACCCAAAATGATATCAAGAAAATCGTAGCATTCTCCACATCAAGTCAACTCGGCCTAATAATGGTTACTATTGGCTTGAATCAACCTCAACTAGCCTTCCTCCACATTTGCACCCATGCCTTCTTTAAGGCAATACTATTCCTCTGTTCTGGCTCAATCATCCACAGCCTCAACGACGAGCAAGATATCCGAAAAATAGGAGGCATACATCACCTTGCCCCCTTTACATCCTCCTGCCTCACTATTGGTAGTTTAGCCCTCACAGGCACCCCCTTCCTGGCAGGATTCTTCTCCAAAGATGCCATCATTGAGGCACTAAACACATCCCACCTAAACGCCTGAGCCCTAGTCCTAACCCTTCTAGCCACCTCATTCACAGCTATCTACAGTCTCCGCGTAGTGTTTTTTGTCTCAATGGGCCACCCACGGTTTAATACTATTTCCCCCATCAATGAAAATAACCCAGCGGTTATTAACCCCTTAAAGCGACTTGCATGAGGAAGCATTGCCGCTGGACTCCTAATTATCTCAAGCATTACCCCCCTTAAGACCCCTGTGATATCTATACCCCTATTGCTCAAACTAGCTGCCCTTGTGGTTACAATTATGGGATTACTTATTGCCCTCGAACTAGCAGCACTCACCAATAAACAGTACAAGGTTACCCCCAATCTAGTTACCCACCACTTCTCCAACATGTTAGGCTTTTTCCCCTCGATTGTTCACCGATTTACCCCAAAGCTAAATCTAGTCTTAGGACAGACACTTGCCAGCCAACTGATTGACCAAACTTGACTAGAGAAAGTCGGTCCCAAAGCAATTTCTTCATCAAATATTCCCCTAATTACAACAACAAGCAACACCCAACAAGGAATAATTAAGACATACCTCACTCTATTCCTTCTCACCCTGACCCTTGCTGTCCTATTATCTACCCGTTAAACTGCCCGGAGGGTCCCCCGACTTAGTCCTCGAGTTAACTCCAACACAACAAACAATGTAAGAAGCAGAACCCACGCACTAAGTACTAACATCCCTCCCCCCAATGAGTATATTAGCGCAACCCCTCCAATATCACCTCGCAGGACAGAGAGCTCACTGAGCTCATCGGCCGGCACCCATGAAGACTCATATCACCCCCCTCAAAATACACTAGAAGCCACCCCCACCCCTAATAAGTATATCAACATATCACCCACAACAGGGCCACTTACCCAACTTTCCGGATAGGGCTCAGCGGCAAGTGCCGCTGAGTACGCAAACACAACTAGTATACCACCCAGATAAATCAGAAACAGCACCAGCGATAGAAAGGGTCCCCCATGACCAACCAATACTCCACACCCTATGCCCGCCACAACTACCAACCCCAAAGCGGCAAAGTAAGGAGAAGGGTTAGAAGCAACTGCAACCAACCCTAGAACTAACCCAATTAAAAATAAAGACATAATGTAAGTCATAATTCCTGCCAGGACTTTAACCAGAACTAATGGCTTGAAAAACCACCGTTGTTATTCAACTACAAGAACCCACTAATGGCAAGTCTACGAAAGACACATCCTCTCCTCAAAATCGCAAACAATGCCCTAGTTGACCTACCCGCCCCCTCAAATATTTCAGTGTGGTGAAACTTTGGCTCTCTCTTAGGACTCTGCTTGATTATTCAGATCCTCACAGGACTATTTTTAGCCATGCACTACACCTCTGATATTGCTACGGCTTTTTCTTCCGTTGCTCATATTTGCCGAGACGTAAATTACGGGTGATTCATCCGAAACCTTCACGCCAACGGTGCATCCTTCTTCTTTGTGTGCATCTATGCCCACATTGGCCGCGGACTTTACTACGGCTCATACCTCTATAAAGAGACATGAAACATCGGAGTGGTCCTACTTCTTCTAGTTATAATAACTGCTTTCGTCGGTTACGTATTACCCTGAGGCCAAATGTCCTTTTGAGGCGCCACCGTTATCACCAACCTACTCTCTGCAGTACCCTACGTGGGTAACGCCCTTGTTCAATGAATTTGAGGTGGATTCTCAGTAGACAATGCAACCCTTACCCGATTCTTTGCCTTCCACTTTCTATTTCCCTTTGTAATTGCAGGCGCAACCATAGTCCACCTCCTCTTCCTTCATCAAACAGGATCAAATAACCCCCTCGGCCTAAATTCAGATGCGGATAAAATAAGCTTCCACCCCTACTTCTCATACAAAGACTTATTAGGGTTCGCAGTACTTGTCATTGCCCTTACGTGCCTAGCTTTATTCTCACCCAACCTATTAGGAGACCCAGACAACTTCACCCCCGCCAATCCACTAGTTACCCCTCCCCACATTAAGCCAGAGTGATATTTCCTGTTCGCATATGCAATCCTACGCTCAATCCCCAATAAACTAGGAGGAGTTTTAGCCCTCCTAGCTTCGATCCTTATTCTAATGCTCGTACCATTTCTACACACATCTAAACAACGAAGCCTCACTTTCCGACCACTTACACAATTCTTGTTTTGAACCCTGATCGCAGACGTTATTATTCTAACCTGAATCGGGGGAATACCTGTATCACACCCGTTCGTTATTATCGGACAAGTCGCATCCTTTTTATACTTTTTCCTCTTCCTAGTCCTTACACCACTAGCAGGCTATGCAGAGGACAAAGCACTTGAATGAGCTTGCACTAGTAGCTCAGCATCAGAGCCCTGGTCTTGTAAACCAGATGTCGGAGGTTAAAGTCCTCCCTACTGCTCAAAGAAAGGAGATTTTAACTCCCGCCCCTGACTCCCAAAGCCAGGATTCTTAGTTAAACTATTCTTTGTAATATATGTACAATATTTCATATACATATATGTATTATCACCATTAATTTATATTAACCATATCATAGGACATTCATGTACATATATGTATTATCACCATATATAGAATTTAACCATTCAAGTATTATACGACACGAATATTTTACATAAAGCAGAATAATAAGACCAACAAACACTTATAAATACCAAGCGAAATTTAAGACCGAACACAAACACTCATAAGTTAAGTTATACCTTTACTCAAAATCCTATTAAACTCAAATATTTAATGTAGTAAGAGCCGACCAACAAGTCCATTTCTTAATGCCAACGGTTATTGAAGGTGAGGGACAATTATTGTGGGGGTTTCACACAGTGATTTATTCCTGGCATTTGGTTCCTATTTCAGGGCCATATATTGTAAACCTCCTCATACGTCTATTCTAAAAGACATAAGTTAATGGTGGAAAACAATAGCGGGAGCGGCCACCATGCCGGGCGTTCTTTCCATAGGGCATWWWGTTTTTTTTTTTTTTTTTCYTTTTCAATGGACATTTCACAGTGTAGGCGATTTAATCGATAAGGTGGGAATAATCTTAGGAAGCAAGGAAATAGTATGAGTGATGAAAGGTACTCATAAAAGAATTACATATAGAAATCTCAAGGACATAAAGTAGTGAAATTTAGTCGGAAGATMYCGAGCCATTTTTTTTATGGTTTAAAAATGTTTTTATTTACATTATTATAAGTTATA